GACAGGGAATCGAATTTCATTTTTAGTTGGGAAAGGGGCAGAATAAACTTTGTATACAGACTCATGAAAGTGTATGAGCGCTCCGGCATTTATTCAATATTAGTTAGATTGAATAACTAATTGGCTTTCTTTTTTTTTTTTTTTTATTACAATTTGGATTATTCTATAATCTATTTTATTCTCTATATCTATTTAGTATATTTAAGTATATTTAGATTAGTAGATTTAGATATTAATTTCTTAATATTATTAATATAAAATTGAAATATTAATATTTTTTATTCATTTTTTTATTTAATATATTAAAAATTTATTAATAATTTAATAATATATAATTATAATATTATTATTTAATTATTTATTTTTATTTATTTTATTTAATATTTTAATTATATAATTTGAATTTATTATATTTATTATATAAAATTATATAAAATGAAATAGTAAATAAGATTTCGAAAATGCATATTTATTTATTTTTTATTTTAGAAAAAAAAAAAAGTAAATAAAATTATTTCTTTTCGGTAATCTCTAGTGAAAGAATTTAATCGGCTGTCTTCCGATTGTTTTACAGTTTTACAGATACAATCGGGAGATGGCAAGGATTAGATCAAATGGAAATAAGAGTATGCGAAGCGATCGATCTTGATTCTCTATTTTTTTACTTAATGAAATGGAAGGCAACAAAATAAAGTATAGGTCTTATTTTATTATTCCTACCTGTTAGTAACATTCATTCCCTTAATACTTCCAAGGGTGTCTCCGGATATTTTGTTTGTGCTTAATCTTTTCTGATTATACTAGAAATCATATAAGAACTTATTAGATGTTAGAATTTGATTTATGGGATTCTTTCGTCAATGATGTTAGGCCCGAATCCCTTTTTGACTCTGTGCCAGTGATTCCACTATTATTAGTGAGCAATACTATAATAATTAGTGAACAATAACAATAATGAAATAATTCCTTCATATTGATAGAGATAGGAGACAGAATTTACATGGATATAGTAAGTCTCGCTTGGGCTGCTTTAATGGTAGTCTTTACATTTTCTCTTTCCCTGGTCGTATGGGGAAGAAGTGGACTCTAAAGGTACTACTAATTGAGTTGAGGGAAAAAACTAAAATAAAACTGTATTAATTGTTTTCTAGATGGGTTCTGAATTTTTTTTTTCATTTTAATATTTAATTCATTAATTAATAATTCCATTTCTAAATTGAATTCAAAAATATCTGCATTTCGAAATTATAGTGTATTCGAGTGGAGTAATGTATTCTATGGATAATATAGAAATATCAAATATTCTTTCAATTAAACAAATATTTGAATTATTCCCGTGTTCATATTTTAAAATTCAAGGGAATACAAATAATAGGAAATTTATTCCAATCGAATTCTTTCTAAAATTTCGATTTCGATGAACTGGCTCTTACCAAAGTTATATATGGACAATGAGGAACCGCGGAACCCTTTTTTTTATTCCCCCCCTTTTTCACTTTTTTCAAATCCTTTTTTTTATTCGTTATTAAGCGGATATACACTTTCTATAGGAAACAAGATAGACATAGTAGTTGTCTAAGGAGATATTACAATAATAAGATATTGCCGTTGCTTTAGGCGAGTTACATATTAAGTGCTTACCGCTTATTTTCTTATTTGATTTATTTATTATTTGATTTGATTTTCGAAATTGGATTTATGCTTTCATTTCCATGGTTCAAATGTTAAAAATCGGTTGGGTTTTACTAATCTTTTCGAAATAGGAACAAAAAGTTTCCCATAGAACCCCTGGATCATCTGTCAACTATTTAATCAATTACTTCTTCGGAATGCTAAAAAGATTATTTGATTTTTTTAATATGATACCGGGATTGGTGTTGAAAATAATCAGAAATCTAGAAAGAATAAGAGTTGCCCTTTTTCAGATTGATTGGAACTAATACAAATCAATCAACTAGATGAAACAAAGAAAAAAATTGGGACGCTATGTACATTACATATATGTGATTGCTAGTCTATATATATGAAGATAGATATTGTAAATTGATCCATATTAAACCTCTATCTTTATAGAGTAAAACTTTATACACTACAATATTTATACACTACAATAATAGATAGTATGGTAGAAAGAAATAGATTTTATTTCTTTCTACCATACTATCAGATTTCATAAAATACTGCCGATTCTAGTCCGATCATTTCATTTAAGAGTAAGACGCGAAATTGAAATCCTTTTTCATTTTTTTCTTCCATCACTGCATTGATAAGAACTAAGAAGTCAAGTTTAAGTCAAATTAATTACTTTGACTTTCCGTTTTTACGTAAATAATAAGTAAAAAGGCAGTAGGAACTAGAATGAACAGTGCAGTAGCAATAAATGCGAGAATATTTACTTCCATAATCTCATCGTTAGATTTCTCTTTACTTTAATTCGCAATAACTCGGGATTTAATCCCATAGAGATGATAAATCTTTCGTCGGTAAATTCAATGGTATAAATTACATCTCGATGATATCGAATCGGATCAATATCATGAATAACAATATCTCAGTTATCAAATCGATTCATCGTCAAGAATTGAATAGTATACCATAGGAAGATCTTTTATCCATACCAAATTCAAAATTGTTATTTCTGCTCCAATCAATAATTCCTTTACTTATTTTTTATTGTAAGAATTTGTTTTCTTTCTTCGGCAGAACCTTTACTAAAAAAAAAGATCAAACAAAGATTCTCTCGCTAAGAGAGAATCTTTGTTTGATCTTTTTTTAATATTCTCATCCTTCGATTAGTAATAGGATAAACATATATCAAAAGTTCAGTGTGAAATTGGAATGAGATAGATTGTTTAAAATGCAACTAATTAGGAATTGAAATTTGTACTTGAGGTTATGCAAAATCGGAGCCAGATAAAGAATATACTTTGAATCCTAAAGTATTCTATCAAAATCAAAGGAACTGCATTCAATTTATTTTGTATCGTGAAAATTCCATTTGTGTGTGTTCACGGTAAACATATTCTATAGTACTCTATTTCATTATACAGATCGGGAATAAACCCGGTCTAGTAGTACGGTATCTCTTTCTCTTGGAATCCTGAATATGACGCTACTAATAATTGTACTAATCCACATATGGTTCTTTTCCATCAATCAGTATTAGTTGAAGAAATGGAAATTACCATATGGGTTTGATGAGAAATGTGAAACGAAAAAAAAAAAAAAAGAAAAAAAGAGAGATCCCTGTTAGGAATGAGATTATGTTTGTTATTTTGACTCCTTTTCACAGAAGAAATGAATTGATGTTTTTTTTTATTTCGATCCATCGGGACTGACGGGGCTCGAACCCGCAGCTTCCGCCTTGACAGGGCGGTGCTCTGACCAATTGAACTACAATCCCAGGAAAAAAAAGTATACAGCATGCATATTCTTACGATTTCATTCAAACCCTTTCTATTTCGATTTTAGATTCGAATTGTCTTGTTCTAACTGGCAGAGGCAGGACTGATATATTGATATCTATATGGATTGAAAATCAATCTTTCAATGAACCGATGAAAATACAAAAGAGTCTTTGTTATTTTTATTTAGACTTTATACTTACAGATCTTGAATGGATATGCACTTTAGCGAGATGGACACGGATTACTAGTAATCTGTTCTGTTCGTTATTGCCAATATGAATCTAAATGATTATCAAAATCTGGAAAAAATACGTAAAAAAAATAGTGGTAGGGGTGTATCAGAACGCATCGGGCATTTCCGGAGAACAACAAATGGTTACATCATTTCATGGTGGATCTGCGAATTATTGGGCCGAGCTGGATTTGAACCAGCGTAGACATATTGCCAACGAATTTACAGTCCGTCCCCATTAACCGCTCGGGCATCGACCCAGGAAGAATAAATTTCAGTCTTTATTGATAATTCACGATCAACTTCCTTTCGTAGTACCCTACCCCCAGGGGAAGTCGAATCCCCGCTGCCTCCTTGAAAGAGAGATGTCCTGAACCACTAGACGATGGGGGCATACTTGCCCGATCGCCATTATACTATGTTCATAGTATGAACATTTTTTTGAAATTGTCAATATAATGGAATGATATGACTCGATCAGAAGGATCTTTCCGTCTTTCCGAATTCCATAGAATTTTTTGATTCATCATTTTGATTTATAAATTGTTCATTCCAATCGCCACTCTATAATTCGAAAAATAGAAAAATAAGTAATACGAAAGACCTTTCGGGGAATGATTGGTTTGCCGGAAAAGGCGAGGAGGTTCAACTTCATTTCTTTCACTTTCATTCATTGTTAAGATTCGGTAGGCATTTTTCTATCTCACACTAAGCCGGGAAATTAAAAAATAATAATAAATCTGGAAATATGGGAAGAGGGATAAGGATCCACAAGTTATTGAAAAATCGTTTTTCGATAAGAATTTGGTTGAGGGAGAAATTGAATTAATTTATCAACGATTCGATGAAAAATCTTGTATCTATGTTGAATTGGTGGGTACATGTATCAACCAAATGAATTTCCTTATGATGAGGATCAATTCAATTAGAATCGGTTTTGAAATAATTCATTCCATTGATATTTAGCAAATCCAATATCAATAAACCCTTTTAGCTATACTATACTCACTAGGTAAATCGAATTTATTGTTCCTTAATGAGCCGCGATGCAGATAAAATGTATCTATGTACATATATTCGAATTTCATAGAATTTCATATACATATAATAAGTATATGCAGTAATAAATATATGCACTAGACTCATAGTGGCTAGTTCCTTATTCAGGAATTGAATCAAATGGGGCCCTTTTAACTCAGTGGTAGAGTAACGCCATGGTAAGGCGTAAGTCATCGGTTCAAATCCGATAAGGGGCTTTTTGCTTTTTTCATAAAACTCCGGCGGTAGTATTCATATTGAAAGAGAGAATAGAGATATTGTTGATATTTGTAATAAAAAAACTAAGTAATCATAGAATTTCA